ACATAGTTCCAGCAACAACAAAAGCTGCAAAAAAGACAGCCGCAATACTACTGGATAGTACGGTTTCAATATTTCCCATACGCAATCCTTTATATAGACGTTGTGGCGGTCGTACGCTAAGATGGAATAGGCCCGCTAATATGCCCAATGTACCTGCTGCAATATGATGAGAAGCTATTCCTCCCGGCACAAAAGGATCAAAACCTTCCACGCCCCACGCCGGATTTACAGGTTGTACTGTTCCGGTTAGTCCATAAGGATCGGACACCCATATTCCAGGACCGTATAAGCCCGTTACATGAAATGCACCAAAACCAAAGCAAGCCACCCCGGAGAGAAATAAATGAATTCCAAAGATCTTAGGCAAATCCAAAGAAGGTTTACCTGTACGTTCATCAGAAAATATTTCTAGATCCCAATAGACCCAATGCCAGATAGCTGCCAAAAAGCATAAGCCAGAAAACACAATATGCGCCCCAGCTACACCTTCATAACTCCAAATCCCCGGATTCGTTACAGTCCCTCCTGTGATACTCCAACCTCCCCAGGAATTGGTTATTCCTAAACGAGTCATGAAGGGTATAACGAACATGCCCTGTCTCCACATTGGATCAAGAACAGGGTCAGAAGGATCAAAAACTGCTAATTCATACAGAGCCATTGAGCCCGCCCAACCAGCAACCAGAGCGGTATGCATTATATGAACGGAAAGCAACCGGCCGGGATCATTCAATACAACGGTATGAACACGATACCAAGGCAAACCCATGGAAAACACCTCTTTCTCAAAGAAAAATAGACACTACCTAACTTTATTGCATTGGAAAAGACTATACTATGACTATCCTATAGACCTCCCTTGTTGAGTGGATTAGTTACTAACAAGAGTTAGGTGAATATTTATTCTATTCGTAGGAAAAAAAGAGAAGCAGATTTATTCTATACTCGATAAGTACCAATATGCAATGGGGGTTGCTACCATTTTCTATGAGTAAATGTGTCTGTTTATCCGTATTTCTCATTAGAAGGGATTATTTGTCTTTCTTTCCACATTTTTACACTCTATGGATAAAATCAATACGATAAAGACAATATTCTAACGACAATAAAACCATATTGTTACGTTTCCATATCAAAGTGAAATATAGTATTTAGTTCTTTTTTCTTTCAATTCATGCCTATTGGTGTTCCAAAAGTACCTTTCCGGAGTCCTGGAGAGGAAGATGCATCTTGGGTTGACGTATAGTGCGACTTGTCAGATATATTGGGTCATATGGGATTTCCCCGTTCTCTCCCTCGATCGAGATATCCTCTCTTTCGCCCAAAAATAAATTGAATCATACAAAAATTGGAGCGTGAAATCCATTATTTGGGAGGATTCATAGGACTATTTTCACTTAGAATAATTTATGGTTGACTTTGGTTGGACTCCAAAAATGAAGTATCCAGGCTCCGTTTAGAAAAAACCCAATTGGAAATAAATCTATGATTACTACATGTATCATAAAGGATTCTTTTGTGTTATTTGTAAAGTTTAAACAAAAAGAAATGGTGATGAGAAGATTTGTCCTATATGCGATGCGCAAATCAAAAGAGGGTGGATCTTTACCCGGAGTAGAGCATAAACCTAAAAAGATGAAAGAGACCCACTCAGAAACAAGAAAACCCCATCGTGATTTGGATTAAATCTCGATGAAAGAATACATCAATGAAAAGTTAATTCAATAAGTTTATTGACTTTTTTCTATTATAAGGAAGAAAGAAGTCTAATTTTTTTTTTAATCGAAGAAAAAAAAGCCCTTTCGTTCCAAGTTGGAAAAAACCTGCTTAATAGAAAAAAGAATAGGAAAAAAAAAGAAAGAGCACCTGAATCTATACATTGATTCTTTTTTTTGAACCGTATGCATCAAAAGGTGCATGTACGGTTCTTAAGGGATACAATTTAACCCTAATCAACCGACTTTATCGAGAAAGATTACTTTTTTTAGGCCAAGCGGTCGATAGCGAGATCTCGAATCAACTTATTGGGCTTATGGTATATCTCAGTATCGAGGATGATACCAAAGCTCTTTATTTGTTTATAAACTCTCCTGGTGGATGGGTAATACCTGGAGTAGCTATTTATGATACTATGCAATTTGTTCGACCAGAGGTACATACAATATGCATGGGATTAGCCGCGTCAATGGGATCTTTTATATTGGTTGGAGGAGAAATTACCAAACGTCTAGCATTCCCTCACGCTTGGCGCCAATGAGGTTTTAAAATTTGAGAGAAAAAAGAAAACTATGCCTTCGCCATATGAACATTAAGTAATAATAGCATGGCACTTCGAATTCGATATGCAATTTTTTTTGTATTTTTTTTTAAGATTGGATTATGTATCGAGAGAGTAGTATGAGATAAAAGGTATTTCCGATTTTGTTTTATCTATCGGGAGTCCAGTTTAGCGTCACAAACTTTTTGGTTTTCACACCGAAGGGCTCTTAACTATATTTATGTTATAAAATAAAAAAAGAGTGCGAAAAAAAAACAAGATTTTTCCTGGTTGGATCAAAAAGAAACTTTGGGATTGCTTAATCAAATAAAAAAATCCATTTGAAAATAGAAAGCAACGGAGCCATCATAGTATTTTTGAACTACTCCGAAAAGAAGGGTGGCAATTTGATAATTTATTTAACCATCCGGGGCTGATAGATTCTATTTTTATCTTTCTTGAATGTGAATGGGAAGTAAGAGTCAATTTGATTGTAAAGCCGTATGCAATGCACCAAAAACGATGCCCGTACGGTTGTTGAATTCTATCTTTTTGACTATTAGTCTTTATCTTTCTTTTATGTTCGTTTCATCACACCAGATAGAGAAACCCTCTACCATCAGGGTAATGATCCATCAACCTGCTAGTTCTTTTTATGAGGCGCAAACGGGAGAATTTATCCTGGAAGCGGAAGAACTGTTGAAACTGCGCGAAACCATCACAAGGGTTTATGTACAAAGGACGGGCAAACCATTATGGGTTGTATCTGAAGACATGGAAAGAGACGTTTTTATGTCAGCAACAGAAGCCCAAGCTTACGGAATTGTTGATCTTGTAGCAGTTGAATAAAAAAGTTGGATTTTGGGGAAATCTTCGATTTGGGATTCTATTTCCGAGATTCTATTAGATTCTATTAATATTCAAAAAATGTCTATTAATATTAAATAGAAAAAATTAGAACAAATTCATAATAATCCGGTTAGGATCAATCTAAACCAGACCATTATGTATATGATTCAACATGCCAACTATTAAACAACTTATTAGAAATACAAGACAGCCGATTCGAAATGTCACGAAATCTCCCGCTCTTCGGGGATGTCCTCAGCGTCGAGGAACATGTACTAGGGTGTATGTGCGACTCGTTTAGATCATAAGCTGGTACAAAAAAAGCAATAAAACAGCTTTCCAGTATGAATGATCAGTACCGATGAATAGGATAGAATGGAAGATGGAACTCCATTTACTATTTAAATTAAAAATAAGCAAATTGATCCCTTTATTGTGTATGAAGTTTATGGTTTTCATTGGTGCAAATCCAATTATTTAAAATGAGAAGCAATTCTCCATTGGTAGCAAATAGTTATCCATTAAGCGGAGAAAATTTTATGAAAAAAAAACATAAAAATGAAGTTTCCACTCGGTCAAGAACGGACTCCGAGGGTCAGCTACCGAGCTAACTTTCATAATTAAATACCGTTACTGTATAGGTGGGTCTCATTGTGAAAGACCTATTACTGGATAATTCATGGGTAGAGCCAAAGAGTGTGGTGTGAACTATACAAGTTAACAATAACATTGATTAAATGAAGTGAAGTAAAGGCTCCGGTGTATAGAGAAGACCTCACCGTTTAAGAAATAACCATAGAAACGATGGAACCCACTATTTCTTTATCCAATTTCTTTTTTTTTTGACACCTAGCAAAATAAAATTTCGGATTTCTTTCGTATTTCGCAGTAAAATACCTAAAAAAAGAAAAAATAGTGGTCGGGAAGGTTATAGTAGCCAAAGCCATTGGAATTTATATTTTATACATTGGAAAAATCCGTTTGGTTATTAATGGACCGGGACGAAGGAAAACAATAACTGAAAGAAAAGAAATCAATTAGTTATTTGTCAAAGTTTTATTTATTCAATGACCAGAATTAAACGCGGATATATAGCTCGGAGACGTAGAACAAAAATTCGTTTATTTGCATCAAGCTTTCGAGGGGCTCATTCAAGACTTACTCGAACTATTTCTCAACAGAAAATAAGAGCTTTGGTTTCGGCTCATCGAGATAGGGATAAGAAAAAGAGAAATTTTCGTCGTTTGTGGATAACTCGGATAAACGCAATAATTCGGCAAAGGGGAGTATCCTATAGTTATAGTAAATTCATACATGATCTATACAAGAGACAGCTACTTCTTAATCGTAAAATATTGGCCCAAATAGCTATATCAAATAGGAACTGTCTTTATATGATTTCCAACGAAATAAGAAAAGAAGTAGATCGGAAAGAATACACCGGAATAATCTAAAGAGAGTTCCCCGGAGATTGAACTCCGGGAAGGTGGAGTCGAAATGACTATGAGAAAATATGTCAAAGTAGTAAACATGAATGAACACGTTAAAAAAAAACAAAGATTTTTTTCTTCCTTTTTTTTTTCTTACGAGACGATAATAAAATATGGATTCTCGGGTTTGTAGACCAAAACACCAATCCGCGTTTGAGTTCGGGTTGGAATTCTGATTCAAGTGAACAAAGAATAAGCCTATTTATTTCGGGTTCTAAGACCAGTAGTTCTAGAGGTCGACTCGGTTCTTTCAAATTGTTTCTCATTATTGAGAAAAGGTAACAAAGATAAAATACGAGCTTGTTTTATAGCAATAGTAATTAATCGTTGTTGTTTCAAGGTCAATTTATTCACTCGTCTAGATAATATTTTTCCTTGTTCGCTAATAAATCGACTAATTAAAC